ATTTTGAAGGAAATGGAAACACATTGTAGGGTCTTTCTCTGGACTGGTCAGGCTGGTTTCTCTAAGAAACCAAAGCTCTCTTAGAGATCCCATCTTTTCCTGTCCACAAGAAGGATCTACAAGCAGATTGGATGATTTTGAGGACTTTTTGTGGTATCAGGAACACCCGACTCCAGTAGGTTTGAACCCCAAATAAGACAGATTTGATTAATTGAAGTCTCCCAGCATAAGAAAGCAGTTTAGCAGACCAGCTTTCAATCCTAGCCAAGATCTTCTTAATCAGAGGCTGACACTGCATGATGGAGAGCTTTTTGGAGTCCAAGGGGACCCCCCAGTACTTAAAAGGGAAAGCACCCTTGCTAAAGCCAAACTGCTCCAAAATAAATGGAGCTCTTAGTTTGGTTAGCCTTTAAACCAGAAGCCTCAGAAAAACAGGAGAAAGCATCCATCAAGTGCTGAACTGACTGAAGGTCACCTCTAGCAAAAAGTAAGAAGTCATCCGCAAAAATAACACAAGGTAATATATTGGGAGACACTTAAGGTAATTGCAGCTGGATAAGTCAGATAGACTCAGTTATAAGTTTGGGTGAGATTCATCTTCTTACACCTAGGATGAAAGTGAAACCCCTGCTTATCCTTGAGCCCCATAAGGCATCTATTCAAATACTCCATACAAAGAACAAACAAATAGGGAGAGATAGGGTCTCCCTGTCTAAGACCTTTCCTACCAGCAAAAGGGATAGTGAGCTCCCCATTTACATTAAAAGAGTAGGAGACAGTAGTAAGACAAGCCATAATCCAAGTTAAAAACTGGTAGGGAAAACCCATCTCTAACATAAGGAACTTGACAAAAGGCCACTCCACAGAGTCATAAGCCTTTTATCAATCTTGATCATACACCTGGGGGAGATCTTCTTTCTTCCATAACCTTTAACCAGTTCATGACTTAGGATGATATTATCAAATATTACTCTGCCTTTAAAAAAAGCAGATTGACAATCCCCAATGACACTACTCAGAACAGATTGCATTCTGTTAGCCAAGACTTTAGAGAGAATCTTATAGAGGACAGAGCAGCATGCAATTGGACGAAACTCTTTAACATTACAAGCATTTTCAGTCTTAGGAATTAAAGTGACATAAGTACAGTTCACTTGTTTAGGCATCTTACCAGAGAGGAATAAGTTCTGGACAGCTGCAATAACACTAGGGCCCACCCCAAGCTTGCTTAAAAAAGTAAACATTATAACCATCCAATCCAGGGGCCTTACAAGAATCCATACCAACATCAGAAATCTCTTTGGCAGAGAAAGGCAAACAGAGAGTATCCTGGTCTTGAGGAGACAAAACACTCCCCCTCAGAACAATAGATCTGTCCACCATGGGCAAAGATGGAGCAGCAGATCCCATAAGGCCCCGATAGAAAAGCAAAATCTCCTGCTTGACCTGTTCTTGGTTGACACACCTGGAACCATCCTGCCTAAGAAGAAGTTTGATAGCTTTTTGGGAACTTCTTTCCTTTGGAAAGGCGGCGGGGGAAGAGAAAGATTAGCTGAAATAGCTGCGCTGCGTTGAAAACAAGGGATAGCTAACTGCGAAAAGCTAATCCATATTCATTGTTAGGACTTAGCCTTTAATCAGCTCTTCGAACTTAGTCTATCAACTTGACTTGGTTCTTCTCCTCTGCGTCTATCGACCCTACAATAATCTTGTGTTTAGGGACTGCTGATCTGTTCCGGATAAACCTTTGCCACCTGAAGTGTCTACCATGTTCTATTAGTTGCTGGTAAACCTTCTTTATGCTGTATTTCCCACTAATGTCCACATGTTGATTTTGCAGTTTTTCCTTTACAGAACAAACCTTCTTCCAATACCAGCTTGAGTTAGCAGGTGGGGTGTAGGTGTCCCATTGGTGCTCCTGAATAGAAATTGCATGAATCCATTTCACCCTGCCTGCATAGGAGAAGTTCCTAGTGCTCCAAGTCCTGACTGAGCCTAGCTGAAATCTTATCCAACAAATGTTCACATTCCCCTGCTGAAATCCTCTTAGAACATCTTGGAATCCCAAATATCGAAAAGGGAACTTGCCAATACTAAAACCAGACATGTCCTTGATCCTCCCAATATCGTCCTCCTCCATACCACAACAAAATATCTCAGATTTGGAAGGGCTAACCTGCAATCCTGAGCTGTCAGCAAAAAGCGGAAAGCCCCTCACCAACATACATACTGACCTATACTCTCCCTTACTACATAAGATAATATCATCCATAAATGAGTGAGCCCAACTGCTTGGCATCTAGGGTGGAAGCCAAAACCCTCTTGCTTGCTGACATACTTCAAAGTCCTAGACAGGTACTCAACACGGCGAACAAACAAGAGAGGGGACATGGGATCTAACACAAACCATGATGAGATTAAGAAAAGCTGTAGGAAACTTAAGCTCTTCCAAAATTTCTTCCAAAAAATCCCAACTCACAGTGTCATATCATAAGCTTTCCTCAAATCCAATTTCATAACGCAACCTGGTTTTGCCTGCTTTCTTCCATAATCCTTCACCAAGTCCTGACAAATCATGATATTATGGGCAATGTACCTCCCATGAACAAAACCACTTTGATTTTCAGCAATGAGTTCTGGAAGTACCAGTCTTAATCTCTCACAAATGATTTTGGAGATGCTCTTGTATATAACATTACAGCAGGAAATAGGTCTAAAGTTAGTCACAATATCTGGGCATTTACCCTTTGGGACTAAGGTAATGACAGTATTGTTAACCTCCTTGAGCAGCTTCCCTGTGTGAAAGAAGGACATAACAGCTTCTGTGACCTCAGGCCCAATTATATGCCAGCAATCTTTATAGAAATGGGCTCCAAAACCATCAGGTCCTGGAGATTTGGATCCTGGTATGGATTTGAAAGCTACTTCCACTTCTGAGGCAGTAACAGGGATGAGCAGTACCTGTTCCAACTCAGAGTTAATACTAGGCCCTCCTGAAGAATTCTCTTGTTCACCTTAGTTCTTTCAGTAACCTCTCCTAGTAAATGTTGATAGTACTCCAGGAAAGCCTCTGGAACCTTATCAGGGTCATGCACCCAAGCACCATTCTCTTTAATACTGAAAACCTTGTTCTGTAGTCTTCTCTGCTTAATAGATGCATGGAAAAGAGTAGTATTTTCATCTCCATCCCTCACCCGCTTAGCTTTTTGTTGGAGAAAACTTTGATAGGCCTTATGCACAGAAATGTAAGCCATTCTTGCCTCAACCCGCTCAGAAGCATAAGACTCATTAGAAGGATTAGCATGAAGCTTCTCTTGGCAGTTCATAAGGTGAAGTCTAGCTTGCTCATCCTGGACTTGAATGTCTTGGAAGCCTTTCCTGTTCAGATCTTTGAAGACAACCCCAAGGCCATCAACCTTTTGGCTCAAGTTATAGAAGTCATTCCATAAAGCCTCCCTATCATTGCTGTCATTATGAGCATAGACTATAGAGCAGTCAAACCCAGCAGTAGCATGTATTGGGCTAACAAAACAGTGAATCATCTGACTAGAGACATGAATGATGTTGAGTGAAAAAGAATTAGGATTCCACCCAATAAAAATCCTGCCACTATCCTGAGCAACAGAGTTAGAGGTAAAACAATACCCTTGAAAAAGACTCAGATAAAAGGCCCCCATGTTCCTAGCCTTTCTCTTAGTTTCAAGGAGGCAAATAAGGCCACTAGGATAGCAGTTGAGGAAAGATTTTATATCCCTTTGCTTCCTAGGACTATTTGCCCCCCTAACATTCCATACTATTATTCTATCCATTAGGAATTGGGAGGCCCTTCCCCTCCCCATCTTCCTGTGTAACCTGCATTCCTTCCCCAGATGCTAAGACTTGGAAGGTGTTTGAGACTGGTGTAGCAGGTGTCTGTGTCTTGAGAGGGCTCCTCTTCCTTTGAACAGTTATGAAACCATCTATGTGCTCCTGATTCTCTTCAATCTGTTGAGGGACAAGAGGTTGAGTTGCTTTAGGCTGGGCTTTTGGCACCCACACCTTTTTCTTTGTAGTTTTTGAGCACTTATCAACCCTATGACCAAACATCTTGCACCCACTACAAACCTCAGGCCTCCATTCATACTCCAGTTTCAAACAGATTATGAGACCCTTTTCATTTTCAAAACAAATGGAGTCAGGCAGGTCCTTCTCCACATTCATTTCCATTCAATTTCTCATCAGTTTCATTAGTTTTATTCAAATTGGGCGCAGGTGTAGTTGGGGGTATATCAATCACAACACTCTGTTCTGGGTTTGGCATTGCAGAATGATTAGAATGTTTAATTACTGAAAGCCAGTTAGAAAACTTCTCTCTAATCGCAGATTGTTGTTGAAGATCTTCCAAGGAATTCTCCGCACTCAAAATTGAAGCATCAATCGCTTCATCAGTTACTGGGTCTTCGACCTCCAAAGCCTTAACCCCCATGATTTCATCAATTGACTTCGTCTTCTGCTGAGGATTAGGCGTAACAGGGCCTTTCTTCTTCGTCGCAGAACTCGCACCTTCATCAGCGTTGCAATCCACTTTCTTAGGCCTTCCCCGTGTGGATATCGAGCGTAGCAGATGTTTTGACTCAAGTAACTCAACATTTTCAAATCAAAGTAAGAAGACATTCATGAGTAGGGTGATAGAGAGCTTCCTTGAGGAATCTTTTCAGCTTATCTATTCTATTTTTGATCATCAATGTATTGATTCAAGGCTTGATTCAGTCCCTGATGGTTGATGTTATCTTCGCAACCTAAAAAGTCAAGTGAAAGAAGCCCACATACCCACTCTTCTTTCCCCCCATTGCCGGGGCCTCGTTGTCGCCTTTGGCTTCAACTACTTTATCCTTGCCAGCCCCTAGGTTCTCCTTCGTCTCTTTCATTTTTATTTGGTTACTCATTTATGACATACATATTACTTTAGTTCCTCATTAGTGAGTCGATAACCGAGCTCTAGGCGCCTTCTAAGAATCATAGTTTTTAAAAGTGCACGGTATTGATTGAGCTCCAGCTCCCCTTCGACGAAAAGCTTCTGCTCTTGAAGTACCTCTCTGGTGAGGTTATGAGATAGCTCGACCAGCCCTTGAACCTAGCCCTCGAAAGCCATACTCCGCCCTTTTTCCTGACTTACTTCTTGGGAAATGAGACTTCCCGCCTTGATCAATAATCATTTTTCTTTGCCTGATAGATTGCATCGGTCTAAAATGCTAGCTCGAAAAGGAAGTCCCTTACACTAGTCCAATTATTTTTTGGTTATTAGCAAGCTTTGAAGAACATTTTTTCGATCTTCACTTCAACTGGCCGGATGTGGATGGAACGTATGCTACGAGTGCTTTAGTTGCGACGTGGGTACCGGTTGTATTCTAAGTTGATTCAACAACAGCCTAAGTTTACTTTAAAACTTTCATAAGTAAGGTTGTTTACTACTTACTCGTTAGAGTAAGGAAGGGAGACAAAGCTGTAACTATACCGTAGGGCTTTTTCCCTCTTGTTGGCATTATCAATGGAAGCAATTGTTGGAGCTGAGTCAGTAGCTTATGTCCGTGGACACCTTCTTACCCCCGATACCCAGAGTCTAATTACAAACCTACTTCGTCGATTTACGGCCTTCACGACTAAAACACTTTTTCAGCGCATACGCTTAGTGCATGCTCTTTTACGTCCACTCTTCCCCGGGGCGGCCATTAAGGTTATGAAATAGATATCGGTACCTTTAAGTCAGTGCTCGAGAGACTCTCTTCTCGCTTCGGGGGTGGAGAAATGAAGATAACCAGCTAGAAGGATGATAGAATCTCTGAGTCACTGATCCTCGTTACCTAAGAGCTCAGTCTTGGGATCCAGAGCAGTTTTCTTACTCATGTACGGAAGAGCGGAACCTTTCATGGAAGAACACAGGTACGAACGAGAAATGCATTAAGAAGAATGCTAGTTTTGCCTCTAAAAAACAGGAAGTGCGATTCTTCTATATGAAGATTGACCAATGTGGAGAAAGCAACTCCATACCTTGCCTTCTCTTCGGCTCCTCGGCTGTTCTTTCGCTTCATCGGTTAGGAGTGACTATCGCTTATCGACTGTTGTTCCGCACTGATCGATCAAGCTGCTAGGCAGCATCCCCGGAAGGACCTATGCGTGAAGGTAGTTTACTTGCTTACTTGATAAGGAACTTTAGCTTTCGTCCTATCTGCTGTCTTGATGCGCGGGCTGCCTTGACCTAGGCCTCGCATAAGATTCTGCTTCTGTCTGGTCGTACTAGGCCATTAAAGTCTCACTACTTTCTATGTGAATCTTTGTATCCGAAAGGAAATCCCATGCATTGAGATAGCAGGTTGGATCATCATCAAACACAGGAATGGGTGCTCAATCAATGGAATGTTTGCTTTTAGATCTGTTTCAGTGCTTATCAAATAAAAATAGAAGGTTGAGGTCGAAACAAGGGATCAACCTGTAGACATGTTGCGCTGAACCTCTCTTCCTACCGCTAGGAGTGAAAGTGAAATACATTGCGCGGCTGCCCGATCATGACGTAGTCCGAAGATAGAAGATTGAGAAAAGCAGGGCAAGTGGGAGCTACTTGTTTGAAGTCTTTTTCCATATAGGGCCCAAGCGTGAACCTTCACTTACTGCCTTTAGAAAGGAACAAGCTTAATTGAGGCACCTACCACCTTGCATTGTCGCTCTTTTCTTTGCTCCCTGTAAAAAAAAAAGAGTTCGACTCATAACCCCTATCACTTGACAACCCAACCTTTTCATTCATAATAGTAATGTGATTCCATGTCTATGATGATTCGGCAGGAGTCAAGAGGCAAGGCTTTGACAGATCCGCTGAAGAAGGATCGGGGTTAGTACTAGTTTGAAGCTTGTCAAAAGGCTTTTTTTGACGGTTTGAAGATAGCGATGGTGATTGAACCGGTGCTGAGCCTGAGTTTGATAAGCCATTTTCGGGGTTTTCTTTCGCTTTTGGCAGAGACCTTGATGGGCTGAGCACTTTTCCAGTTGGTGATGCAAATTGGTCTTGGTTGCAGACTTAAGCTTGTGGGCTTGGTAGAAGCAAAGGAGTTGGCTATGACAGATTGGGTATGTTGTCGCTTACGACTTGGGATGGTATGGGGCATTCCCTCATGATAGAATGGCTACCCTCTTTGTGTTGTCTACTCAAGGGAAGAGCGGGATACTTGGCGAAAAGGGTGGACAAGGCCGAGCGCCTTCAAACCTTGCTAAAGAGTTCCCTCCAGGGGAGCAACCGCGCTGATGACCAAGGTAGGCACCTTAAATAGCCCATCTTGAGAGGCACAATGGCAGCTTCCTGCCCGTGGGTAACCCAAGCCTTACCGGAGTTATAAGGAGACACTTAACCACACTAGAGAGCTTCTCAATTTCCCATAGGTCCACGATGTCTTCTGTGACTGCGTGTGCTTGTTAGATTGCTTGGAGTTCTATGTTGGACCCACCCTTTGTCACCTTAGGAAAATGGACTTATCAGCTGTGTTTCTGGGCCCTATGATGGACCTTTAGATAGAATAGGGGAGGTAATGCAATTCCCAATCTGTGGTTTTGTCATACAATAAGATCCAATTTGTTTGGACTCGTTAGGTTATCTACGACCGCCCTTGCCCCAGCAGAACGAACTAAGATATCTCGAATGAGGATATAGAATAGAAAAAGGTAATCCGCAAGTGTCGAAAGAGCGGGGAATTCCCTTACATGGAATTCCTATTTGCTTACTCGTTAGAGTAAGGAAAAGGAAGTTTCTTTTCTTTTGCCTAACTGAGCTACTAACCCGCCAGGGAAGAATTCCTAACTAGGTTATGAAAGACCTTCTTCTGAAATAAGACTCATGTTGAAAGAGAAGCCGTAACTGATCTTAATTGAGACCTATTTATTACACAAGTTTAAAGATAAGGGTTAAGCTCTAACTCTATAGGGGGTGTGCCCTGCCGAACTAGTCCATAGATAATACCTAGAATAGATCACGCCTCTATCTAAGTTCATTTCTGATTGAATCGATTCGATTCCAATTCGAACCCGAGAGGAACTTCACTCAAGCTTAGCCCGTTATAGAGTCAAATTCTCTCTTTTCGCAGCCTAGGGAAGAAGGAAGCGAGTCAGAAAAAGCGCTAACTAGAATTATTAACTGGCTTAGTGTGCTCCTTTACGCCCTTAGAAGTTCAAGTAAGTGAGTAGAAACTACCTTCATGAGTCTTTACGAGGGAAGAGAAGGCGCTAAAGCAAGTACTAAAGGAAGCAGGCTAATAAAAGAATAACTTAGCAGGAATCCCTCTAATCTTTTAGAGCTCTTTCGGACCGGGAGAGCTGCTACATCCCGACAGGGAAAGCTACATAGGTAGCGTCCATCTGCAGTCCTAACTAGAGTTGAAGCGAAGGATTCGGCTTATGAAAGAATCAGCTCTCCGGTAAGCGAAGGAAAGCTGGTCAAAGCCCGCCATGGCGTCAAGGCAGTTCGACAAAGGCAGAAAGAGTCTCCGTCCTGAACACAGAAGGAAGGTTGCCCGCGTACCACTCCTGCGGTAATAGAATCCAAGAAAGAAAGAGACCAGAAGAGTTTAAACAAGCGTATTGACTGCGGGGAATCGATCTCAAGTCGAATTCTACGGCAAGCTAGGGAAAGGCGAATAGAAAGCTTCAAGCGATTTAGCCGTCGGTTTGTAAACTTTTCTGCTCTTTGACGACCTTAGGCTGAAGGAAGAGACTAAAGCGAATTATTCATCAAGCTTATCATGACGACGGAAGTCTGAGAGGGGACCGATCTTCGTCCAACGCTGGGATTGGTACTTTCTTTGGCACAGGGCTACCTTCCAACTTGGTACCCTAGATTCACCAGTGAGCTGCCGAATGACCAGCTTGGAATCTCCGCGAACTTATAGGAACTGAAACCCCATTAGGACCGCCGCTTCGAGGCCAATAACAAGCGATTCAAAAGAGTTGGTATGCGCGCACATAGCACTTGCGAGACAAGGGGTACTCAAAGACCTTTTGACTACGGTTCCAATAAGTAATCTCGGGAAATGTTAAGTTATTGCGTCCCCCGGGCATTAGATTGCAGCTTAGCGTGAAGTATAGGTTATGCGTTATGTGGCAGAATCAGAATTAGAGTATCAAAATCTCGAGGGGAATCGTCGTATATATGATGAAAGGGATGTTGACTCGAGTGGGCTTCCTTTCCTAAAAAAAAAGAAGCGGCGTAATCGTAAGAATCACCAAGACCATGATTGTCGCCTAACCAAGGCAAAAATCTGGACCCACTGGAATCCTACACTCTTCTCAGTTGGATCTTTTTCCTTAGCGTGGATCGGGATTGAGCATTCCTCTCCTTTAACTTGGATCGCTTGCATTAGGATAAACAAGGGGGACTTAGTTTGTAGTTTGTGTGAAATCCGCTTGCTTTTGAAGGGCTTTTCATTCGACCAATCAGGCTGGCTCAACAGGAGAAGGTGGCCATGAAAGCCAGAAGTGGATGCTGATTCTCTCTGAGTGCTAGTCGAGATTGCTGATTAACTAAGGGTTGAAGGGGCTTAGCTAGCTATCTTGTCTTTGCCCTGGGACTTTTTTTTCTTTAAAGACAGACGACTTGTGACCTATCACGTCATTCCATTCCCTTAGGTGACGTCCTTTATGATTATATAATCAACTAATTAAATGGTGATGGTTCCTACTTGAAGTATATCTAAGCTCTTTCAATCACATAGGAAAAATCTCACTTGCAGAGTCTTCCGAGAAGGGCTCAGCCCGCTATAAGGACTCCGAGAAAGCAATTGCCCATAAAGAAAAATGCATTCACTCACATACCTTTGCGCCATACACAAAGCTTGTTTCAGAGCGTACGAAAGGAGGATCCTTTTGCCTTCATTCCGTTGAAACAAGAAAAGACCGTCTTCGTTGGTACCGTACCGATATGACTTCCGATCGATAGGCAGCTAGGAGTTAGGAGTTCTAGTTGCTGAAGTGGGTCTTTGATGGCGATTTTGCTTTATCTGAAACTCTCTGTCGTACCCCGGTTCGTCTATCGAATGGTTTTTTTGAACATGGCTGCCCGTCTGGATGATATATAGGAATCAGTTTACCTCGTCCAATTGACTTGCTTGCTACAGCAAAGGAAATTGTTCGAACTACGGAACCTGAGGGACTATCCCATTAATAAAGACTGAAGCTAGACTAGCAGCCTCGCCCATCCACACCGCTGATTGCTTAAATTCCCTGGCCTTCCAGGCAAGCCAACTCATGATGAATCTCTTGCTGCAACATCAGTCTCGCCCTTTTCAACCATCAAAAAGAACAGTACCAGCACATAAAACGACTTGCTCTCTGGAATCAAGTCTTCTTCAATGGCTCACTTCGCCTACGCAACGAAGAGAAGTAGTTTACTTGCTTGCTTAGCTCGAACATGCCAACAGCATTCCGTTCACTTACGCAACATTGACTCGTTTACTTGTTAGCTAGCTCTATTCCACACCTTATATTTCATGGAATCTAAGGTTCTGAAAGAATGTCGTAAGTGGTGAACGAAGTTGACTCGCTCGTTAGAGGAAGTGATCGCAAATTCGAGTTATCTTAGGAGAAGTGAATTCAAAGTTCCTTCACATCTGTGCATGCTTTCCGAGTGAAGCGTTGTCATCGATTGAATTGGCCTCACGTGACCTTAGAAAAGTGTTCCGGGTTTTTGAATTTATAGACTACTAGCACTCTACGAGTAGATTAGTTGAGTGACCGGAGACCAGTAACAAGATAGAGAGAAGACAACTAGTGACAATTACAAGTGCTCTTGGCCGTACCAACTATTATTATTATATAGATTCCTTTTCTTGTGTCTGACCAGAAATCTTTCGAGACCGCCCATTCTTATTCATCATACGACACGAGAAAGACAAAACGAATAGATCAAGTAGAGTGAAAAGCATAATCTAACCTAGATGGGAATCCGAAGACTAAAGTTGGAATCTAAATCCGTTGAAGACAAAGAATACTGCGTGGAAGCCTTTGGATTATCAAGATGTAGATGCGGAACCAGATCAGTAAAAAAATGAATTACAAGGGGCATAGACGTACGACTAGACTAAGCTTTATAAATTGATACAAAGTGCTTCCTCTCCTCTAAAGAGACAGAAAAAAATTCCCAGTCTACCCTCCTCAAGATGATGGGCTCTTTGTACCGGAATCGGGAAGGCCTTGGACTAGTGCTAAGGAGGCATCTCCCGGCGACAGGTAGTCAGTCCTCGAGTTAGAAAAAGATTGGATCCTATAAACAAGACCTAGGCTAGCACGAGGTCAGCGCCAGTTAGGTTGTTCAAAAGAAAGTCATTAGAATCCTATCAAAGTTCGGATTCACTTGGATAACTCCTATACCAAAGTGATTTAAGACTCGACTCAAGGGGGGTGGCAGAGGAAGCCTAAGGCATGCCCGGGCTAGTGTAACTGATCTCGCTACTCAATCCATATCGTCAGTTATATGGTTGCTTCATCCAAGAGAGGGTAAGAAGGTTCGAAATCATGAATGAGAGCAGGCTATCGCTTCCTCCTTACCCTCATCGACTGGGGGACCTAATGCTGGTAGTTGGCTGACTTGGTTGATGGCTTGATGTCATATGTGTGCCAAGTTAGGAAGGTTAGACCGACTAGTTGAAAGGCTTTTCGTTGAGAATAGTTTTAAGTTCCCTTCTTTGTAGCATTGTAAGTTATTTCCTTCTTTAGCTTATGAATTTTTTTTTAGGTAAAAGAATGAGAAAAGTGACAGTGGAAGGAGGGAAAGCTCCTTATTTTACCCGTTCTAACTGACTAAGCTCGATTAAGCAGGAAGACCCTTGGTCTCCTGCTCTCTAGCTTAGTCAGTTAGTGGTATCCGTCGGTCGGTTAGCAGATTTGCAGATAGAAGGCTAGCCAGCCTAAGCCGATCCCGAGGAAAGGGGCTATAGGATTGCCCACGACAAGCATTGGATTTCTTTTTTCATGATCTCCGACTCCGAAGTCTTCTGCGTGCCTTATTCCACCCTCAAAAAAGGATTTTCGTAGTTTATCCGCCCGTCTTGCCTCACACTTCTACTTCAGGAGCTTGCCTTGAGGGTACGATGACGATCTTAGTCCGAATAACTGCTTCAGGGTGGGAATGAATAGAAGGCCGGTGCTAAACGCCCAATGCTATTTATACGAAAAGACTGATCGAACCAATGAAGTAAGGCTTTTTAACACTACTTTAAAAAGTCGAGGCAAAAAGCTTATTTAGGAAAAAGCCCACTTTTTAGCGACATGATAGCATGAACTCTTCCCCAATGTAAACATTTCCTGCCTAACAGATTTGTAGACGTCCAGGAAGCTTAAGATCTTAACAAGAAAGATATAGACGATGGCGTCGCCAATTGCATGAAAGAAAGCCTTGAAGAGGACAAGCTCTCTCCTAGCGAAAGTAAACTAAATATATTTCAAATAGTATTGCATAAGTCAAGGTGATTGATCGTTGACCTGTAATAAACTGTCTTACTAATAAGGCGCTTAAAGTGCGATCTACGAATAGATCTTCGATCCTAAATACAATACAGTTTAGTCTGGAAGATAATGATCCCTGTTGGGCGGGGCGATTTCCCTAAAGGCTAGAAGCAATAAAGAGTCTTTCTAAGTGCAAGTAGAATAGGCCCTAAAAGGCCTTACTTGTGCAAGTAAGTGAATTGGCATTACCTTCAAACAGACTTGAAAGAAAGGCCTTTTAGGGGAGTTGCCTCGTGTGTGGAGTGAATTCCTCTGTCCTGTGTGCGGAAGGCATATGAAGTAGTCCAGTAAGGATTCAAGTAAGGTTGTATTTCCTTCTCATCCTTACTCTCTCTGGACTAAGGAGGGATTTTGCAACTCGGAAATTCTCATAGATTGATGATCCTTTCCTTACCCTACTGCCTATCAACATGAAAAATATGCAAAAGAGTCCTTATATAAAATAAATATAACCAACCCGATCTACGAGTGGATATTGCCCTTTTTTTCATCGGTGATCTTTCATGGAGTTGCCGGAAGCAAGGAACCGTTGCTAAGATGCGACGCGCTTCTTTTTACCCGCTTTACTACTTCACTTTATTGTTGTACCCTCTCTTTTCTTTTCTTCTTGCTTGGCCCAAGCTCAATAGTTGCTGATGTAGAAATAGAAAAAGGGACTGTGTATGCGCTTGTGGAAGCACCCTTAGTAAGGCGAATTTTCATAACTCAACTGAATTTCCCATTTCAATGGGGCCCCTTCTTTCCAGCGGGGGAAGAAAGAGAGAATCTTTCACTACAGCCTAAACTCTGATCGGAATGGAAGCTTTTTCTTAATTCAATAATAAGACATTGAGCCGTAGGACAGTTGAAATCTTAGAAGCTTGCCTGGCTTAGTAGCTTTTGATGCATTCCCTCAGCATCTTTCTGATGGATGAAGTGGACGAAGGTAGAGACTTCTGTCTTCTTACGATCTCTCTCTTCAGAAGAGACTCTAAGGGTTAGCTTACGTCTTTTCTTATTGATTTTGTCATATACCCAGAGAGAATGGGATTCCATTACCCGATAATCCTGGGATGTGCTAAAGTAAGGGGTGTCATACTGAACGGGTCTATCACAGCATGAGCTAAACCAGCCTATAATGCGGATTAAGCAGGCACTTTTCTCTTTTCACTTGAGAATGTTTACCCCACCTACTTACTTTTCAAGCCAGAAAGAGGACTAGTCTCTTAGTTAGCCTGTATAGTATAAGGTGTCAAACGAGAACGAGCAAGGGCCTGGTAAAGGTCAAAGAGAATAAAGGAAAGAGAAGAAAAGAGAAAGCAGGTCGTAGATCAAACTCTTCATCTGACGGATGGTTTCTTTCGAGTCTGGTAAGAGAGTCTATCTTTTATGGGCGAATTATCTTAATGAAAGCCCTCTTTTTGGCTCTCGTGTGAGGGTTGTCATAACTTCTGTCTATCTGCTGTTAAATGACTTTCGTCAGTCCGAAGGGCAGTCTAAAAGATAAGGGATTCAAGCCTTAATGCAAGCACTAAGCAAGAGTTCTACCTTACTCTATCAAGTAAGCAAGTAAACTACCTTATTAGTTTTGATTAGCTGTCCCAGGGAAAGGACTAAGTATTGGCAGTTGGCATGTCCGAGCTAAGATCTTTTGAGGCCGGTAAAAACGGTTGCGTAGCTTACTTGGTAAAGGACTCCTTTAGTTTAGCGGTCATGGATCGATTCTAGGTGGTTCACTTTTATACCCCTATTATCATAGTTCACGTTCTGATCTAGCTAATCTACTTTTCAGATGAGTTCCATAGTTTTGGACAGGACAGGTGGGAACCAGGAGGGAAAGCGTCTGTTAAAGCAATATCGGGCAAATGCGTGTATACTAGCTTGTGTACTAGCCTGTTTAAGGAGGGGTACTTTATTTGGGCTGCTAAGTAGAAGTAGAAGCTATAGGCGAAGACTTTCGCGCTTTGCTCTTAAGTAAGGTGGAAGTTAGCTACTTGCTTGTTAAAGGTGCTTGCCCGCGGCTATTCGTAGATCTGGAGTTCTGCCCTATAGCCGTGCTACTTTCAATCCGTAGAAGCGGGTATTAGGTTCCCGGGTGCCTATCTATCTCATAGCTGTTACTGTGCTTTCTGGATACCTTTCCATGCTTTAACAAGGTGCGTAGCTGGCTTGTTAAAGGGGGCTTTCTCTTCCTCCGGTGTGGGATAGGTTTTCCCTAGTCCGGTCCTATAAGAATAGTTCTCTAGACATCAACTCATGGTACTCCCCGGGCCCCTAACAAGATAACTCCTAGGTCAGCTTCAGATCTCATCAAGCAGTGCGATAGGGAAAGGGCTATAAAGTAAGGTCAAGATCGAGTCTATTGAGTTCCGATTAGTTCACTCTAGCTTTAGGATCGGTGCAACAAATCAAATCTTTCATTCTTCTTTCTAGGTTGTTCATGCCAGCACAGGGAATGCCCGTTTAGTGTTCAGTGAAAAAAAGCTACAAAGGCCTAGTTGGAACAAAGGCAGGACCGTGGGCATTCCTCTACGATCGATAGACCGACCAATGAATAACATAGAAAAAGAAGATACATTTCAGTAGTCCACCCCCTCTTCTCTTAGAAAAGCGGGACTCTGTCTTAGGCAGACGAAGAAGGAAAGGCGATTCCATCCCGATCTCTGTTCCCGATTCAGTTTGAGTCATGGTAGAAACCATAGACGAGAAAAGCAGCGAGCACGAGTCCCTTTCTTATTAGATAAGGTTGCTTACTTGGAGATTGGTGAATCAGGACTTCGATCTGAAGCTGGACGGAGTGAGCCCTTAACGTATTCAAAGAGAGCGATCGGCCAGCCAAGTTGGAAGATTTTCTATGAATAGGGAAGATGGACTTGCTTCAGTGATACCCTCTTCCTCAGGATCAGCGGGTTTGATACTCTCTTCTGCTTCAATAGGATCTTCATCATCAAGAAAGTACTTCCGGATCTCCATGAGGTTGAGGTCCTGGGTTCTTTCCTGATCAGGCTGGCCAGTGAGCTTAGCTCAGTAACTCTCCTTCAGTTCTTCTTCTTGCATGGCTCCCCGTCAGGTGTCTTCCACCATGTACACGACATCGTCCTAAGTGCATCTCATGCTCTTCTTGTCGAAGCTCTGCTCTTTACTTTTGATCTTCTTGGCCCTTCTGCAGTTGTGATCCGAACCGTACTTCAATAAATTCCAAGCCTGAATCTGGGGGAACTTAGCTGCCCAAGATTGGTTACAAAAAGCCCAATCCAAACGTTCTTTGACCCCTTCTCTCTCCCAGGTGAACCTATCGCCAACACAGTCAAGGTCAAAGAGATTCGCGTCGATGATGCAATCTTTGAGAGCCTCCATCGATTGAGTACTTGGTGTAGCACCCCTACTTTTCTCTTCTGGAGACAAGTATATGTTAAAATCCCCCATGACAAGCCACGGTCCGTTAATACTGCCAGAAATAATATTAAGAGAATCCCATAGAGCCATGCGCCCCGAAGGATTAGTTTCCCCATACACACCAGTGACGAGCACCGACTCTCTTGTCTTCCTCTTCGTCACTAAGCAGTGAAGAAGTTGAGGATTCGAATAAACATAGTCGACATCGAACTCGGAATTGCGCCAAAGCAAGCAAATACCACCGGAGAACCCCGAAGCTTCGACTCTGATCCAATTGGTAAATCCTAGTCTTTTAAGAATCTTGCTTGCCTTCTGTCCGCTCACTCTAGGCTCCACCACGATCAGGATTTGCACTGTAACACAGGCCTATGAATCTGCATGAGTGTAAGAATTTTACTCCACATCTGCTTAGAAAATCCACATTCAAAGAACAGATGAGCCACTGTTTCTTGTCCTTGATCACAGAGAACACAGTCAGCTGAACATGGCAATCCCCACTTCAGCATCCTATCCTTTGTATACAGCCTGTTACTCAAAGCAAGCCAGCATATAAATAAGCTTTTGGGGCTAGCTTTGTTGTTACAAATCACTCTCCTTGCCACTTCTCTAGACCTTCTAGTCACCACTTTCCATCCCCCATCATCATCAGAGGACACTTGAGGGACAGGTTGAGCTGGAGTGGCCACAACAGGCAAAGGAGGCACTGTAGTAGTAGAGGCAGGACCAGTAGTAACAACGGGAACACTAGGCTCAGTAGTAGGAACTTCAGAACTGTCTTAGCTTTAGAAGGTTTCGATTTTTGAGCTTGTGAACAATTATGCCCAACCTTATTGCCTGAAGCACAGAATGGTGGCTTCCATTCATACACAACAGGCTGAGTATAGTTATTACCAGAAGCATCTTCAACCTGAATTTCAGTAGGTAGAGGCTGAGTGATGTCCATTTCAATCAGGAGTCTAGCAAAGGAGATCCTAAGCTGTTGAGAAGTACAGGCATCTGCAAAGAGAGGCACACCTAGAGTACTACCAACTCTACTCAAGGAATCCTCAGTCCAGCAATGAAGAGGAAGGTTAGGCAATCTAACCCACAAGGGAATGACCCTAAGCAATTCCTTCTGGAAATGAAAATTAGGGGCCCAGGCCTTCACCACCATAGGCTTACCAAAAAAGGAATGAGGACCAGAAGACAACACCTGATCCCTATCCTCCATACACCTACCATCTTCCCCAGTAAAACTATGAGAAGGACTAGGTTCCTATGGTATTTCATTTAACATGGTCAATTTATTACTAACAAGAACATCATTAGTCAATGCTACCTGTTTTTCTCGAGTTGAATGATTTTGAGTGTTCTCCTTAGGCTCTTCCGTCCTCTTACCTTCAGTAACCGAAACTTTTTGCTTCAAAGGGTCAGGTTGTTTCTGGTTAGGAACTCACTGCTTTCTCATATGCCTTGTCTTTCTTTGCTTTTTTTTGCTTTCAAGGGAATATACCCTTCTGAAAGAACGTAGTAAGTGGTGAACGAAGTCGGATCGAAGAGGGAATAAATACGCAAGGAACTTGCTTTGTTAGAAAGCAACTAGTTTACTATTACCAACGCCCCATTTACA